TGATGAATGAGTCAGTGAGTGAAGTACGGATTGAGGAGCAAGGTGAGTACTACCGATCAGTAAGTGCAAGTGTCTCCGTTGACCCCACACACAACTAAGGCAAATGAATAACAGTAGTTCGCAACAAGCGTTGCCAATCCTCCAATCGAGCAGTCTAGCCAACCCTTGCTTGCGTGCAAGCCGGATCCAACTGATCCAAGCCGGAAGAATACGACGATATCACTGCCCCGTCACCGAGCGAAGAAGCAGGAAGCGGTTCGAAAGAGTCCTGTTTATGAACTCACTCCCCTTTTTCCCACTTTCTTGTCGAAGGGGGCTACAGGAGACGGGAGCTACCCACGTGAGCTCACCATCTTCGTTCTGAAGCTTAAGAAGGAAATCGAATGTATCGAATTTCACTAATAGCAACTCTTTCTTAGTTTAAAGAAAGGTCTTGGCACTGAATAAAGATCAGATTGAGCGAGAACCCTTTCTGATTCCCCTGCCCTATAGGATTTAATAGGATTTCGAAACCTTTCCTATTCCTGCCCCCAGGAGTGCGCGCGCCTCTTACTATATCTGGCTTTCTGCCTGCACGCTACTATTTCCTCACTCGGAGCCCTTGACTTCAAATCAGAAAGCGACCTATAGCTTCGGGTTCCACATGAGCCTTAGGACAAAAAATAGTATAAATGTTGAATAGGATCAAGAAGGGCAGTTTCACTCATGGCGAGCCTTCTCAAGCAGCTGCTTATACTCCTGCATATTCAGGACTAATGGTAGCAACATAGTGTGGATGCTTTTCACATCCGATCAACAACTTCTGCCTGCGTTCGATCACTCTCAGCATTCCCTAACACAACGAGCTCCTCTGTTGCGATTGCAGCTGCTGTGAAACCTATTCGTGAGAGACCGGATCTTCTTACGCCAGCCAATGCGTCTGATAGTTCCCTCAACCTTAGGCATAAAAAAAGCCCTCATATTCAGAAAGAGCCATATTCTGCACCCCCCGACAATCTTGAAGGACATAAAACAGCAGACTATGTGGATCATCGGATGTGGACTATTCGTTCGTCACCCCACCAAAGCATATGGATTGGGACGAAACATTCGTTAGTCACTAAAACCACGGGAACGGATGGCTTTCTGGTTGCACCTGTCCCAAGCTTACTGTCCCTCTTTCCTGCTCTTCCCCTGTAGTAAAGTCGAAAAGACCAATTCTGTCTTGGGGTGTTAAGCTTCATCCGGCTCCAAGCCCAGGGCTTCAAATCAACTAGAGTAAGTCGACACTTCTTAGTATGATTCTGCAGTTAATGAGATAGATAAATCACGCGGACTCAGGCTAGCAAAGAAGTAGTTCTGGACTCAAGCCAGCAAAGAAATCATTATAGGTCGATCACGTAGTCAAGCTATAGCAAAGAAGACAACTAGTCGATCCGGGACTGAAGTGCAAAGCAAAGACAAAGGAATATGGTAGAAGGAGTACTACAAGCAATCAAAGGGTGCACAGCTAGACACCCCAAGCTCCCTTAGAAAGCTAACCGAGAACAAGGTTGAGCGCCTATTAAATTGCTAAACCAAGAGCCCTTCTCTCACGGGCAATTCTTCTTCCGGAAATGACGAATGGAAGACGGAGCGCGTTCAACCCTTGCTCCAGAGATGAAGTCAAGTCCGCTATGCCAGTTTCATGATGCATGATACGACTACAGCTCATAGATTTGGCTGGTCTTCATAGAACCCATATAGAAAAAAGATGGAATTCTCACTCCAGTCCATACCTTGAGGCAAGCGAGAGACCGATATACCAATTGCGCTAGTCAAGGTAGTTGGGCGTCTTTGAAATCGAAAACTTTACTTTTACATAATTATTTAATTTAAGGCATACCGGACTCGAACTCGAGGTAAATTTGTTATCGTCTGTAGTATAGCATGATTCTTTCGCGCTAATGCCATCTTGGGGTCCCGTCGGTATCAACGATGAGAAGGAGGAGTAGGAAACATTGCGGGTAGGACCCTATGTTATTACTTCGAATTCCAGCTTGATTGACGGATTCTTTATTTTACTGAACTACTAGACCTTTCGGTAAAGACGTAGATAAAGTCTACCTTTTTCCTAGCGGTTCTCAACCAGAATCAAGATGAAGCAATTCTAATAATCAGCTAAAGTTGAGCCCGGGGCTCTTTCGACCAAAAGCAAATGAGAGAAAGAATGGAATCTAGACTAGATTGTTCACGTCACTTGCGGAAAAATACTCGATAAAACCGAAATGAGGGTTCCGCCCTCCGAGCCGAGCGAGATTGGAGAAATAGAGAGAATGTGGCAGTGGCCTGAACTATTTCCTTTCTTATGAGGGGTTGGTTTAAGTCAGTTTGCTTCTTTCGCTGCTAGTTGGGGAGAGAGTTTAAAAATGATGCAGCTAATAAAGTCTCGTTGAAAGCAGGAAGGAAGGCATAAGAAGCAAAGCTTAGAGCAAGAAAGCACGGTAGGTATATTATATATAGTATGGTTTTCGTAGAGGTAAGACTAAGCAGAGGCTAGATCACCAGACTGATTTAGTGCAAAGAAGGGAAATTCCGTATAAAAAAGAGTAGTTGTTTGCTGAGATAGCTGGCTTAGATGTCACCAAATTGGCGAATCCTTGAGATACCCGCGCAGATGTTTGAAGGCCAAATGCCACAAAGATAAGAGGCTGTTCTCTCTTTCCTGAAGCAAGGAACTTCTTGACCAACTGCAATTTGATTGAGTGAGTTGCCTCTCCTCGGGATAATTTGCTTGCCTTTAGGCATTATAGCATTAGCAGTCGATTAGTGAGCACTCGGTTAATCATTTTGTGGTAAAGAGAGAAAAACTCCTTCTTTCTCTTCTATAGCTAACGGAGGCGTGAACAAGAGCTTCTTTCAAAGCTTCTTCGAATGCCTCTACCCGCAATGGCTAATTACTTCAAGTAAGGGTCCGGCTTGAGCCAGGTATGAGACTAGCTTCTAGTAGCCACCCTTTCTCCAACAGAAAAAGATTGAATGGGAATGGGTCAGCACGGTGCAGCCTATATAAATAAGGAGCGAAGCGCTGTTCACGTCACAGCCACTATGTTGCCTGTGACTATACCTACGATTTACGATATTCTTTTTGATCGTAGCTAATTCTGATTCAATTGTGACAACAGCCGATAAGCAAGCAGCTTGTATTCGTATAATAAGAAGAATGCGGTGCTTCCTGCTTTCAGGAAAGAGGCCCCCCATGTCTTGGATTCCGCTTGAGCTAATGAACCAGGAGTTGTTCCTGTTCCCAGTGAACAGGAATTTCTAGAGTAAAATTCAATAGATGGGCAAAGACCCCACATAGTTTCATATTTGTCCTAGATTCATCCCCATATGGAATAGCTGCAAAAGGCAAGATTGCCAAGAAGAAGGGAACGACAATCGTATGCTAATCGAAGATGGACATTCGAAAGGAGTTTATATATGTCAGATTCATGTTCTGTAACAACCGCCGAACCGATACACTTGGATTCAATAGCAGCCTAGTCTCAAGCAGCGGATGAAGTAAGACCTTATTCTATAACACCTTATGGTAAAGAAGTAACTTACCTGAGCCGCTTTCTTCTGCTTCGTTTCTCATCGAGATTGGCTAGATGGGAGTAGCTCATGCCCGGCTCGGGAAATGATGTTTGATAAGATGGATCTCTTTAAACAGAAATCTGCTCGAAGAAGTGAAGGAAAGAGGCGAAAGGCGATAAATATGAATAGTAAGCACTTACAATACAACAGAAGGAATAGCTCTAGTTGAGTCGACTGTGATTCCTCTGGTTTCAGCTCGTGTGAAAATGCTTGCTGTGCTTTGGTTTTACGAGGGTTAAAATGGGTAGGTAACTCTTTCTTTTCTCGATTCGAAACCAACATAGCATAGGAGTGGCCAAGCCGAGAATCAGCTCTTGGTGGTTGGGGCTTTCTTTAGGAAAAGAAAAGGCCTAACTTCTTTTCTTGTTCACACTTTCAGATTTTAGGGAGGTGCTATAGAATTATCGAAAAAACCACGGGGAGGAATGAATGAGCTCATCTCGTTAAGAATGAGGAGCGAATGATCAAATCAAGTTCCAATCTCAGTCTAAGTTACCCAAGATCCAGTAAATATAGGAGGAATTTCTAAGATAGGTACGTTGTCAGCGAGAGTAATATGGAATATTACTTTAAATAGGCGATTTCTTCCATGTGAAATGAAAGGGGCAAGCCCCGGTCAGTCGTCGAAGGGGTAATGTAATGATGTTCTTTTATTCCCTGTTCTAGGCGCAATTCGTGGGCAAAGGCGTAGAGCTCAACAAAGAAAGTCTCGGCTCAAAAGAAAGTAAGATCCAAAAAAGAATAAGAATATTGAATATGAGTAGGAAGAAGTGGGCTTTCGTCCTACCTTGCCTTGCTAACGAACTTTTGGTAGCCCTTCTTCCTTGGCTACAACCTTTGCTAGCTCTTTCTGTGCTTTTGCTTTCCCTTGTTCAATAGGGCATGGTTATGCTTTGAGTAGGCATAGAGTAGAAAAAAGTGATTGATTGAGATAAGATTTCCACCAGATGCCAGAAAGAGGAAGACAGAAGCGCATCCAACCCCGTTCGTTCTTGCCCAGCAGTAGGAATTGGGTATAGAGCTCCTTGCCTTCAAAGGCCTAGCATAGGGAAAATACCCCTACCATAGTCAAGATAAGATGTGCCCGTGGGAGATAGAAGAATTACCACTGATAGGCCGACTTTTCTGTAATCTCGCCCAGGTATAGGCATAAATTCTCAATTTAGTCTCCTGGTAGACCTTTCTAGAGTTTTCTGGGCTTCTAGAGCCTCCCGGCCTGGTCCCTCACATTTCCCACATGTCTAGCCGGTTCCAGAGGAATATAGCCTTTAAGGCTTCGTCCTTCTACACTCTAATCTTAGAAGATGTCCAATCTGGGCCTTATCAAAGGCAATCTGGAACAAGTGTATGCTAAAAGACGGCTGGTTAAGCGCTACATCATAGGCACAAAGATATCCCTAGCCCGATCGGCAAGTTTGTAGGTTGGGGAATTTGACCACGATTGCCAGTGGAGATGCCTTCTTGGTGCGTAGGGAAAAAGTGGTTTTCTTTACCTGAGGATAGATTACCACGTGACAAGTTAGTACAATTAAGTAGGACACGGGTCCGTACCCCTACCTCGGCTCCTTCCAGTGCAGTTCCGTAGACTGAACTTTCAAAACGACCTTAATTAAAGAAATTATTCCTCCCCCTAAATAGTTGGCCTTGGAACTTTTTAATATTTGTACTAAATCTCCAGCCCATGAATTCTTAGGGGTTGAAGAATAATGATATGAGTGATGGTGGGAAGAAAGCGAAGGTTATTGATTAGGGTCAGATTACTCAGGGTCTTGCATAGAAAACTGCTCATGATAAAATGAAACTCGTACCAATTGTTAATTGAGAAATGAATGTACCATGTAAAGGCCTACGCTTTCCTCAGTAGAAAAAAATCTGCGGAGGAGTTGGCATAAACCAATACATACTTATCAAAACCTATGTTTAGGGGGCAAAAGAATCTGAAGAAGGTACTCCTCCCTCTCAACCTATCTTCCCCTCTACATTTATGGAAAATTATCGATGGAAAGGGATACTTTAGATTTCGGTGGACAAATGCCTATTTGCCTTGAAATCCTCCCCGGTCCATTTTAGGCATAGCATTCTAAGTCGAAGATTACATCTCGATCCATCAATTATTATTTACTAACTAATAACTAATCTTGTGCTTTTGCCAGCGAGCTATTGCCTCATATGCGAGACTATCATAGTCTATGCCAGTCTCATATTAAGATTTAATGCCAGTTCCAAGCCATCCTTTTTAGGAAAAATACCACATAAACGCACCTTCTCAAGCGCTACGCCCGTTGCCCAAGGAGCGGTAATGGACCACTCTTTTACCAGTCATAATGGAATTCCTCTTTTTTTAGTAAGATGGACTACATTCGATCTTCTAGCGCACCTTGGTCACTTTCCATACCAACTCAATCTCTATTTGAATTCCTTGGGATTACTTCCGCTTGGCTGCATCGGTCTTGGCTCCTAGAAAACTCGGATTTTCCTCTAGAGTGAAGAGTAAGCCCAGCTATAAATGCTATTTAAGAAGGTAGCTAGCTAGCGTCCCAAATCGACTGCTAATCTTTTCTATCAGGCCTTCGTGCCCCATAGCTGCCATAGTTAGATATGAAAGTTATCCCTCTTATCCCCTATGCCCCTTTGTTAGAGAATTAGACTTAACGGTAAATCAGTCAAGACTTCCTTACTAAGCTTTCAGGTTTCAGGTGCGTAGCGGAAGTCGCTAGACTGCTGGTCTATTGCTAGTGGACTGACAGAGCGAGCTGTAGCGGAATCCCAATAAGTCTGTTTGGAAAAGGCGTGGCATATTACTGTTAATTCAGAGACTCGTTAAGAGCCTCGCCAAGGCACGTAATCTTGCTCTTTTCTCTAAGAGCTGCTTGATTCAAGCAAGACAGGAATGAGAGTCTCATCACACTAGTCTTTACATAGTCATATGAAAATCGCCGGCGGATCTAATTCCTCTCCCGAGCTGAACTCACTCCTTATAACAAAAAGAGGGTTTTTACCATTCCTGCGAAGTACTGATGCGAACTCCCTCTTAGTGAACTACAAAGGAAATGAAATTATACAAGAGGGAATGTCAATTGAGATATACTCTTTCCCTTCCTTATTCATGATTCATGCATGAATGAAGTCAGCAGTGGAATTGGGTCAGGCTATGACACACTTTGCTACTTATTAACTTCTTAGAAAGATTCCTAGTTTACCCCCAAACTTTTAGCTCTCTCTTAAGCGCCTGCCTTCATCCGCTTCATTCGACGCGCTTGTTCATTGAGGTTCGATAGAGTTGAAGTGCAGAAATCTGTCGATTACCTATTCTGTGGTGTCATTCCTAGTATATGAATGAAACTCTTTTGGTCATCTAGTCAGTAGCTCAGTAGCTTCAGTCTTCTACTAATAGTCTAATTGGTCATTCCATTTTGCTTTAGTCTCTTATTCATTCGTATCAGAAGCTTGGGGATCATGCTCTCATGCTATCGGTCTCATCCAACACAACACTCTTAAGGCAGATATCACTCGATGCCATAAGAAACCTCTATGCGGTTGGGGAGTTGCTCCTGCCAAACAAAAAGGAAAAAGCGAAACCAACTGCACTTTACTTTATCGGATAGGTTTTCCTCTCTAACTCTACCGGATGCTTGTACCGATCATGCGAAAGTACCAAGCTAATCTCTATTGATAGGTCGGTAAGGGAATGCAATTGGCTAAAGCTAAAGGCTATCAGTGGAAAAAGAAAGGAGATTTTCCAACATGATATTGAAAGCCATCCATGTATTGGCCAAAAATACAAACCAATTTCTCTGAATACAATCAGTAGTCTTCCTTACCCACCTTATTAGCTTTAAAGACTATCCTTTCTTCTAGAAGATACATTCTGAATGAGCTTAGATAGGAACGAGCTTAGTGAAATAATTATTGAAATAAGTTAGTTTGAGCCAGAACTCACTCTAAGAAGGAGAGCCCCTCAGCCAAGAAAAGAAGAGCAGGCCGGATACTTTTGAACGGTGCGCAATATCGGCTATTTGGCTCAGTCAGCTTCAAAGCCGTAGCGCGCTACCCGCTAGGTTCAATCAAATCAATGAATCAGATTCCCACTTACCTACCCAGTGGGGATAAAGACTATCAAGTCGACGTTCCTCAGGACTTGCCCGGAAGGGAGAATAAATCTCTCTTTCCGATGCGATATCCGATATATGATGTGATTTGCTGACTTATCCTACAGGTTTGTTTCCGCTTTATTTACTAATTCAGGCGAGTTTCCTTCCTAACACCTTTTGCACACTAATGGAACTTCTAATACTTCCTTCCACAGTAACAGGCATTCGCCCATAAGCAGGTGGGACTTCTTAATAAGGAGACTTTTGATCCAAAAGTGGACAACTCCCTTTTTGTTAGTTCACATTTATCCTCACAAGTCTGGGTGCCCACAAGTAGTATAGGTCTTATCGAGATTGAGATTATACTTATTTTATTTATAGATCAACGTGCTATCCTGATAGCTGAGCAGCAATAAAGAACATAACATATTTGCATTTCTAAGACTCGGATCCAAGAGGAAGGTGCCTACGACACTAGGCTCGGACTTCATAACTGACCTTGTATATCATGGTCGGGCTCTGACTTCCCAGCAAGGAACTCATATACTCCAAGAAAATTATCCCTTATTCCTGGAGTTAGGTCTCCAGGTCTCGGCAAGTCTTCAATGGTGGAAGTAGCGCCTTAATTTAAATAAGAGTCAGACTACGTTTGCTTACTTTACACCAGCCGCTACCAGTGGGACGGGTACCTGTCCCGGAAGATGCCAGCCACTAGGGTAGAGTGGTAATGAATCCCGCGCAAATGAGGGGTCCGATATAAAGCCCTATTCCTGGTATCCAATATCCAATTCAAATAGCATAGTCCAGTCGTGCAAAAGTCTTTTGGTTCACAGGTCGTACAGGCTTTCTTTATGAATTTCTTTCTATGAGCTTTGAAAGGGGAAGAAGAAGGGCTCTTTCCATCCATGGGTTTTTGCCCAGGGTCTTTATCGATGGGGGTGGGTAAGCAGATATACTATTCTCCTTCTTCTTCGGAGGTTTCTGGTCTGGCTTTTGAGGTGAGGTTTGCCTATGACTTTATCAACGAAAGACCGGAACCACATACGCCAACCCCGAGGATATCCTACTCTTGAAGAGAAAGGCCACTGCCAGCCAAGATAGTTCACGCTTTGCGAGAAAACGTTCGATTTGTCGTGAAAGTTCCCCTTTGTCGGAGGGCAGGGGTAAAAGTTCCTTTCTAACCTAAAAAAAAAGGGCAGGAGACTACTCTACTAGTATACTTATTCAGCTGGGGCGGTATCTTTTTAGTCAGTTTCAGGCCAGGCCCCTGCTTATGGATAAGCCGTAGTTGTCCCTCCAAATGCGGAAACCTATACAGTTTTAGTGCTGAGCCCTGTGCTTTGCTGTCCATTTTCCTCGGAAAGAAAAAGGCTAAATGTTGTAGGGGTCTCCTCTAGTTCTTACCGTCCAGGTATACTCTCTAGCTCTCCGCCGTCAGAACCTTTGAGCTAACAGCAGGATATATTAACAAGTTCAATAGCCAGCCTATCTCTTAATCGTACGCTTACGAGCATATCTTAGTTCCATCTCGTGGGAGTCCATCTTCCTTCCCGTTTGTTTAAGTTTGAGTTCCCTTCGGGAGGTGGGGTAGGCAAGTTTGAGGTGGGCAAGTGAGCTCTCCCGGCCGGTCTCCTAGGGTCTAAGACAGGGAGTTAGTAAGTTTTCAAGGAGAGGCGGCAAGTTAACAAGCCAGTTTCTTTCACCAATCCTGTGAGCTAGCTCCTTTCTTTCTTCCAGTGTGGAACTAGAACCAGCCTATAATCTATTCATCTTACGATTTGTTTTTACTACGTATCATTAAGAACTAGAATACTAGGGCTCTTTAGCCCGTTCCTCAATCAAATCACCAAGCAAAAGGTAGGATTTGGGCACCGGAGAATGAAACTTTTACAATCCATATGGATGTACTTCTGCTGTCAAAATGAGAGTTTCAGGAACCTTGTGGGGAATCATTCGATGTCGGAACCATGTTCTATTCTATAAAGATCCCACTACAGCCATTCCAGACATCAGCTTAGGCGCGAGTAACAGACCCTAGGGGGAAAGATTCCTAAATCCACTCTTTCGGTCGGCTTCGGTACCTATTGATGAGGAGAAGCCTACACATGCTATGCCGGTTCGATTTATAGATCCTAGAAACAAGGGATTCTTTCTCTTTGGTCTTCGGTTCATAACGTCCAGTCCTGCAGGAGGTGCTTTCAGAGGATACTTATCCCGGATCAGCATCTGAGTTTGAGTTGAGTCAGTGTCGTACTATTCATGATCAATTCAACCAGAGACGGGGAAGATACCTAAATAGTAAAAAATTCCTTAAAAAATAGGGCTATAGGCCAGCCTAACATAAAGAGGAAGAATCGTACTACCCACATTGTTTGCCTTTCGACAGAAACATTTCCCTTAACCGTAGTAGGCGAGCAGGTAAACTATATTGTTCCCAGAGGCATTCTTTAAAGCATAAAAACTACGTGTATCACTGGCAGTCCCCGGGAAAGTTATCTCGACCCGGCCAAAAAAAAACGCAATTTCGACTCATCAAGATGAAATCTATTTGGGGGGGTGCCCGACCCAGGTATGGATTTTTGTCTTCTTCGTATGGGATATAACCCCGCAAGGTGAAGTACCGTACCACAAGGTTTTTATTCCCACTTCAAATGCCTATTAAACATGTTGTCAATAGTCTGTCACGCCGTCTCGATCCTCAAATGGGCGCTACCATAGATAGAAAAGATCTTCCCACCTATCTATCGATTGGTCATCCCAGTTTTGGGACTCAATATTGATATTGTCGGGGCACCTTTAGGGTATGACCAGGAGCGGAGCAAAGACAACCTATCTTGCTGCTACGAGTGCCTACCCAATAGCTGATTCTTTCTATTATGTTGATAAACTCTGATAACCCTACATCAAGTAGTGGAGAGACAAACCTTAAGGAATAAAAACCTTTACTTCTTCTGCCAACCCCTATCTTCAAAGCCCTATCTGACCTTTCAACCTAGCGCACAACGTTGAGTTCTATTCGAAGTGGCTCACTGGCTGGAGCGGAGAGAGGAGGATGGAACTTCTTCTTCTGTGCGAAAGAAAAGCAACCTGAAGCTAGCATCCCGTGCCTGTTTCAGCATCCCTTTGCGTTGATCCTGCAGCGGCTTCACTTAACAAACAAGACCAGTAGCCAGCCATTGATCTTGTCGATCCACCCGGCGGTGGAAGAAGCTTTAAGGGCAAAAAAAGGATATAAATTGCTATTTTACCGAATTAACTCGGGATAACCACCAGTTATAAAGGTAGCAAAGAAAGTTGATCCACCTGAAGCAAAGGATTGAAAACCAGCAGCATACCTTCCATATCGAGATCGTGATCCAGATCCGTATACGAGGCTATACCAGAGCAAGGACCAATAGCAGTTGATCGGGTTTAATTGAATAATCACCTGGTATGAAGGAAGCTAAGTATAGGCCTTGTCTGTAGGCGGAATAGAGTACGCCATTAGGCAATACGGCAAACAGTAAGTACTGAAGACTCATTATTGGACAGAAGGGTCCTTGGAAGGAAGGCGAGCAAGCCGGTACAGATACCTCCGGTTTCAGAGCTGGCACCGGAGAAAGCAGCAAGAGGAAGGCCTGTGAATAAATCCAGTACTGTTTTTGAAGTCTCAGAGCTGAGCAGTAGCATCGGAGCTAGCTTGGCAAGAGATGAGCTCGAGCTTCATCATTATCTGAGTCGAGCGAGAGCGTCTTTCTTCTTCTCGAGTGAAGTAGCTTACTATTGTTCTGCGCGCTAGCCCCTCTATGTCTTTGCTTCGTGCTAATGCCCTTTTGTTTGCGCTGAACTTTGGTTTTCTTTAGCGAGGAACCGTTTCACTCGGAATCGATCTAGAGATGCCGGTGCCATTCAACTAGCTGCCGTTATTCCTTACTTAAACAGAAGCAGACGGGATACAACAATAAGATAGACCACTGAAAGTAAGTACCACCACTGCTACTCAAAAGAGTACAGCTAGCGCCTCGAACTAATCACATGCTGCTCCCTGTCTTCCTTCCGTCTTTTATTTTACTACGTCTGATTCATGTCCTGCAAACCTTCCGCCAGCAGTTGATTCAATAGCAAACGATATGCGGATCGGATAATAAACTATTGGTAGGTTACTTATTCCCACAACTGATGCAGCCGAGTCGTTACAACAGCTAAAAGCAGCTTTCGTTACCAACCCAAGGAGCTTTTAGACACTGTACCTTTAGGTGCGTGCAGGAGCAAGGGCCTCTGCTCTTTAGATTAGCAGGAGCCGGGTATAAAGTTCGTGGCAGACTTACCTCTCCATCATTGAACTCTAAGATTTGGACGAGGTTGAGAGTCTTTCTCTCTGCGCCATTACAGCGTTCACCTCTGGTCTTTGAGTTCTGGTTGGCGGGAGGCATCCCGTTAAACCCTTACTTAAAAGGTCAGTTATGGCAAACCCAATGGGATAGAATTCCTTGCGAATTATAGTTTTCAACTTCTTCCGTGACAACCCAGAAATGTCATGGTTCCTCATATATGCATTCCATCAAGTTAGTGCAAAATTTTACGATTTTTATTTTCTTTGTCCGATCCAGTCCGTTCTGTCTAATATCTATCCTGGCTGATAGTGCTGATCCTTCCTGTGTTATTCTTCCAGGATTGGCTTATCTTATTGTGAAAAAGATTGGATTGGACTACTTCCTATGGTAAATAAGTCCCAATCCCGGGGCAAGAACTCCGCATAAGCACGAAAGTTAGCCATCCACCACAGATCATTGACTAATGCTCTATCCAGCTTAGACATCACCGTATTCTTCGTCCAGGTAAAGAAACAACCCACAGAATGAATTAAGGTCAGATAAACCAGAAGAAGAGCAACAAAGAGTAGGGTCACGAACCTCATAATCAGTAAGAGGCAAACCGTTGAGCTTCTCCTCCGGTTTGAAAACATTATATTATGAAAAAAACCCATAACCAGCCACGGACCCATAATGGAAGGGCACAGATCACTAATGGTATCCCACAGGGGTCGCCTGGTATCTTGAAACCTCTTTGCTTGCGGGGGCAGGAGTGGAAACGTCTGAGAGAGCGCTTCGCGAAAGAATCGTGTGGCGCGGTAAAAAGTTTCCCGTTGGGGTTTCCGACCCTCCTGGTCTCCACCTACTTGTGGAAGAGGTGGGATTCTTTGATATTAAGGTGTCAAGGCAGTCGAAGAAGGCCACAAGTGGAAGCAACCGATGCTTTGATCATGACTCCTTGCTGCCAGTCCGTGCTTGCTGTCATGCTGGCAAAAGCAGGGGTTTCGGTAAGTTTTACCTACTATTGGATTTGAACCAATGACTCTCGCCGTATGAAAGCGATACTCTAACCGCTGAGTCAAGTAGGTCAAGCTGAGTCAAGTCAGATAAAATAGACCCCTATAAGAGAAAGCGTTATCACTATACGAAATGAAGCAGCGGCTAGCACGCTAAGCTAAGATCAACCACTTGGAGAACGCGGAGCCCTTCTTTTTTGGTCGTCTGTCTTAATAAGTGGATTCCGATTCATGCGGTCGTTCTCTGCTGCATTGGTCTTTTCACTCCCCACTGGCCACCATAACAAAATGTTTCCACTATATCTGAGGGGCGGGTCCAAGTAGGAAAAAATTCACTAAGAAGTAGGGTATACAACAATGGATCAATTCATTCAACAAAATCCGTTCGGATCAGACCAGGATGAATGGGATTGGTCTGCCCTCTCGCTCGGATGTAAGACTCCCGCTGCCGACAGATGCCCCATGCCACCTTTCGTGAACTGCAATGCCCGAGAATGAATTGTGATATAGCGCCGAATAAGCCACAGCTCTATTCCCGACTCGGGATCTATAAAAGACTTTAAGGGAGAGAAAATATAGGGCCCTATACCATACATCCTGCTGCCTCGGGACGACTGCACGTTACATCATAGCAGCACGACCAAATAGAGGCAGCAAGCAGCCCGGTTGGGCGCTAGCGCTTTATATTAGACTAAACTCATATATATTTTTGGCTTTTCCCCCTTTCCATCCCTTTATTTATTTATCCAATTCCCTACAACTTCTTTATACTACTATATATAATACAACTATTCAAACATGATGGATATTGAAACCAGCAACTTCTTAGGAGAGTAGCTAGACTGAGTTTCCACTTCTATACTCCAGTTTACAGAGGGCTAATGGCTGGCTTCTTTGTCTAGTCGCAACTTTCTTAGCCTAGCCAATTGGGTTGTTAGGTTCCTGATTACTGCCCTAAGTAAGACTTTCGTTCAGTGACATCACAAGGGTTGGTTTGCACGCTTAGGGCCATTGGTAGGGGTAGCATTGACTATTGGCTCACTCCAATCCTCTCTTTGGTTCTTTATAGCTGATAATCAGTATAAACTAAGGGGGTATAAGTGCATGATTCTTTCTCCCACAAGCAACGAGAAAGATACCGAAGGAGGATATGATAAATCCGCGGATTCCCTAAAGCTAGAGCAGCTACTTCCTTAGAACTGCTCCAAGATGGTATTCAAGAAAAGCTCACTAGCAGAAAAAGGGTTTTGAAGAAGCCGACATTGAATTGACTACCTGAACTGCCTGCCTTTCTTTCAAGATCAAGATGCTACTCCTATGATTTCATTACAGGGAAAAGAACTTAAACCTCTCAAACTCGGAAAAGAAAAATCGAATCTTTCTTGACCAGGAGCAATAGACACCGAAAGGTGTAAAGTTAGTGCCTCCGCTTCTGAAAGAGCTGCGGTTAGAACAATTCCAATTGAGCTTGGATTCGCTGCATCAATGTCAATGAATGTGCTTGCATTGCAGAGTGGGGAACTATAAGCATAACAGCTCTTGAAAAAGAAAGAACTAGTCTTGATGCCGAAAATCCCATCTTTTTTTTTGTAATTAAAGTGAACCTATAACTTTCTACCTTAGTGCCGCTGTTGGAACTGCAGATTCTTTATGACTGGACGGGTACGACCTCTTGCTTCTCAATGTCATAGAATGGATAGGTGATGTTTCCAACCGGAAAAGAAAAATAAAGAAAATCAGAGCGGGTGAAGGAGTTAGAGATCTGTGCCTAGACCTTGAAGTAACTTTCGTGATTAGCTTTATTTGGGCTAGGAAATCCTTCTCTTTGTAGCATATTACGTGAAACCTATACTCTTATGGTTAGTTCGCATCCTCACCATCTAATTAAAACTCATTACCGACTGCTGCAACCTTTGCCGGGAAAGAAGAAGGAATTGAATCCAAACCCCTAACTCGAGCCTAATTCTTCATCTGCACCTGAGACAAGTAACGGATATCCCACTCCGGGTAAGCTAGCATAGAATAATAATATAGAAGATTCTAATTTGATAAAGTTCTTTTTTAAACTAAGAATGAATTCTCTCTATTAGGGGGTTATTCGGGTATGGAGAAGTCAATGTATTCAGTCAACAAAGAAATCAATCCTCGAAGGACCGGAAGGAAGACACATCCATTTGCCTCGCAGAGGACAGAAAATCTTCTTGGTAGCAGTGACCAAAGATCTGTAAACTCCCGTCTACAGAACCATCTGTACCACCAGGTGCTACTCTTCTTCGCCATTTAATATACTATAGAATAGATCTGTCCCGATCCTAGCCTACTTGACTACGTTCCCATATCTCCAAAAATGGTTGAATACAAAGTCTACTGCTTATTCTTATTCAACTCATAAATCATTGAACTAAGCCGGGTAGTTACTTTATAGTAATCCTGTCTCCATACGTTTATTCCATAGATAGCCTATTGACCAAGCTAGATCTGCAGCCAGTGACGATAACTAAGTAAAGAGTAGTTTACTGGGACAATCCACTAGATCCATAAGCCCGTAACGGAAGATGAATAGCCTTTATTTTCCTGTTTCCCGTTCGATCCCGCCCGAACTGCATTCAAAAATGAAGCAAGGAGTTTTTTCTCTGAGCAAAGTAGTCTAGCCGTAACCACTACAGGCAAAAAAGTAAAGTAACCGAGGGATTACCAAGCTAGAAAGAAGAGTTGGTTTTGAGTTCACTTCCATCTTACTTATTTAGTCTTCTCCTATTCTAAGTAAACCCCGCCCCCATATGCCCTGGGTAGACATGTGAAGGTAGACTTTGACCGGTCTTGGTCTGTGTTTGGGCGTGCTAGCAAGGCTAAGGCTGGAAAAAAAGTACATCAAGATCAGTCAAGTCATCACTTATTCGATTGTTGATTCTATTCCCTAGCCAGGTCGAATAAATACCATATTGGTTCCACATGCCGTCGCGGCGATTGAGATCTGCAGGGTGGCGGGTACTTCGACTGCCTTGTATCAGGTGAAGAGAGGGGGGGTGGTAGGCTTAGTAGGGCTCGAACCTACAATATCACCGTTATGAGCGGTACGTTTCAACCAATTAAACTATAAGCCCTTACGGATCTTTACATGCAATTTGCTCATTTAGGGAAGAGCGGATGGAAAGGAAAGAGGAGGCCTTTGCTCTATCTGCTTCTGCCTCTTCCCAGGAATGAAGAATTGGATAAAAAGAAATGATTTTTTCTATTTTTTTTATTATTGTTTTGTTTATAGATAGCTATAGAATATTATATGTCTATTATTATAAATAGAATTTAAGCAAGCGGCCCTTTCGCGACTCAAACAGCCGGTACACTTTCCGGCTCGCAACGGCTCAAACGGGCGGGGGCTCTCTATTTGCTTGCAATGCCGGCTGTTCGCCTTTAGTTAGAAGTCAAAGTAGAGGGTTTTTTTAACACAATTAAAAAGAAAGTAAAAAAGTATAGATGAAGTAAGAAAAACTTGGTTACGGGAACCGAAGGTTAGGCCGACGACTTTAGTAGAGATACACCTAAAAAAATGTATTCCTACCCTTCCCCTTTCTGTCAATGTTACCAATTCCCGGAATACCTCGTGTATACAGTTGTACAACTACTTTATTCTTCCGACTTCTTTAGCCACTTCAGCATCTGTCGTATTCGGGAAAGCTTGCTTCGTGGCGGAGCATTTAGCAATGCCAGCAGCCTGGTGAGGGCTGGCTGTCTGAGGACAGGGTAAGGCAGGGCCTGCTGGGCTTGCTTCACATGAGATTGGGTGAGGGAATCGAAAAGGGGCGCTTATCAAAGTATAAAAAGAAGTTTCTTTCTCTTCCCGGAAACCACTGCATTACATCCAGCCTCTTTGGGCATAGTTGAATTGAGTAAGAAGGAAAGTGGGAGAATGAGGAAGAAAAACATTAAAAAGGTATTAAACATATAGCACTAGACTCTCATTTCTTTTATAGCTTTTGCTGGTGGAATCGAGAAGAAAAGAGACACCTTGATCGTCCTTACGGCATAGCCGTATCCGTAGGTACCATTATAGGCCGCTGACTTCGAAGAGAGAGAATATCTTTATTAGTAGCCCATTGATGCAAGTTTTGTTCTCTCTCTATGTAAGAAAGTCACGCTTCGCTTCTCTACTCCCGCAGAGATTTCTCGTATAAAGAGCTGTTGTCGAGCTTCATTACATAGGTGAAAGCATAAAAAACTCGAACTCCATTAACGAGAAACTATCTTACTCGCTTGATACGCCCATCAATTCATTAATGAAAGCAAGTTCTGTTCAAAAACCTCTCCGAGGTCAAAACAAGAGTTGTTAAGCTTAAGCTGCTTATTCGATTGATATTCTTTATATGTCACTTGCTCTTGCCTTGTTAATGGGCGATTCTGATCTCATTCTAACTCATTTTCAGAGGACATAGTAAGCTGTCGCAATATCGGTTGTTAGCACTATGAATGTTTAGACATTAGGGATTCCCTCACTTCGCTAGCAACCAAACCAAATGGGATTTCGTGATCTGTCCTGCTTCAAGATGGCTCTCTTAGCTAGGCAAGGCTGGCTCACCCAATCTTAAGCATGAATCCGCTGAAGTACCTGAGAAGCCCCTATTATCCAATAGGATGGCGAAGTGCTTGTTGATGTTGTCAGAGTTCGATATTATATTACTTATGTCAATTTTATATACTCCATCATGGCATGGACAAGTCATAGCTGACCAGCTGGCGAACTGCCCAGTAGAGTCTAAGGAAAATGGGGATGCTGAGTTTCCTTATGGATCCGTAATGGGTATAGATGATGAATCAGAGAGAGAGGGGAATTTTATTTTGATGGTGTGCCGCCAGGAGTATTTTTTCCGGATGGGATAAACACACCGATCGCTATGAGGAGTAGTTCTTTTTTTTCCCTGACATCACAAGGCAAGGGTGCTATGGATCAGAACCCGTTCTCTCCACTCCTGGTAGTCGAGTGGCTTATAGCTTCTGGGACAAAAGAAAGACAGTCGATTTCTCTTCTATCCCTTCCTGACTCAGCTGACATTCTGCCTTAATCTTTCTTAGGGTTGAAAGAAGAAATGAGATGTCCTGGTTCTCTCCTATCCTTTTCTATATAGTAGCGCCCGCTGGCCAGTCATAGATAGTCGGAACTTTTTCTGGCTTCCCCTCTGTTTTTAGAGATCAGGTTCAAACTACTAAAGCTCGTAGGAATAGTCAAAGCGAGTAGGACTTTCCCTTATTCGTAGAGGTAGCTCAGCTCCCGGCCTCTTTCCTGTCTATTTGCGTTGCTAAGCTGACACAGGACTGAAAGAGGCATGCTCCTATGTTCGAAAAGAGATCACTCCTGCTACCAAAAAGGATAGACCAAAAGCACTGAAATAAATATGAGAAGGCCTTACCTATAGAAGGAATCTTTCGTTACTAGAACCCCTTACTAGTGACTGTAAGCGAAATGTATTTAGTGAACGCCTGGTCCTCTCGAACCAGATAAACACTAACCTGGGGATACTGAGTTCAATATTTTTATGTATAGCTCTGTTATCTCTATCTAAATGACTAAGTCTTCCAGTGGTCTCTCTCCGGACCAAAACCATCCCTTCCAGCGTTAGCGTACTAGATCCCAATTTTTTTTTGCAGTTCTTAGAGAACCAACGCAATGTTGCAAGCTATTTTAGCTTGTCCCAACCAACCCCTTCTATCAATCAATGCACAAAAATATGCTTGCTTGAGTCATCTAAGAGGTAAGGCTCCCCTGATCGACCCTAACTCTCATTCTAAAGAATTCTGGAGCTAAAGGAGTTCCCTAGCTCTTCAAGTTTACATGCTGATCCCTATATAATATATTTTATCGACTTGACGATTCTTTCAGAAGCTAGTAATTAGCTGAGGCTGACAGTATCGTATCCCGAAAAAGGGCTGACTCCACTACTTAAGATTGTCGAATCGAATCTACCTTCTATAATATAGCTTCTGGTATTTGAACCAATTACGTAAATTGCTGAACCTGACTTTACTTTGACGCGTTGGCTTGTCCTATATCAACATTAATCGGAAGAGTCAGTGGCTCTCCTGCGCTCAAGAGGAAGAACTCAACTCTTTGCAAAGCAAGGGGCATCGCTCTTATTACTTATGTAAAAACCTTCCTTTTGAATGCCACCGGTTGTAACCTTTATAGCGATAGCTAGTAAAAAAAAGATCTCTCGATCAGAAAAGAAAGAGCTTTCCCCTAATCTCTACTACTCCCGTCAAGCAATAGACCTAAGACCCCTTTGCTGCAGGTAAAAGAAAAGGTAAGGAAGAAAAAAAAGTAGTTAACCGAGTCGTGCGCGGCAATGCTTGGGCAAGAGAGTCAATCCGTGTTTAGTAGAGTGCCTTCTGATCTTTCGATTGAGGATAAAGAGTCCGAGTTTCTCTACTCTAATAAGAATAACCACCTTGCTTCTGGGGAAATGGGGCTTCCATTACTTGCTTCAATTGCATTGATTTATCCTTTCTGGCCTCAAACTTGTGCCTAATCTTCTAAAGATCAACCGCGAGTGAATTCACTTCTTTTACTTTACCTCACCGCCAGAGCGACCAGTAAGCTAATAGACCGCCCAGAGGAAAGCCGGCCAGGTGATAAAGAATGGGAGCTAAGTTTTAGGAATTATCCTAGCAAGGCTAGTCATAGATCAGCTAAGCGAAAACAAAGTCCAAAGGAAGGAAATTCTATAATAGAATAGAGAGGAAGAATCCAAGCAACGGATAGTTGCGTCCTAGCGTAGCGCGAAAGGACTGTACGCGCATAAAGACTATATAGAAATATGAAAGTGGACTAAAAGTAGTCTACACTACGCCTTCAGAGGGGCCATGGCACATTTATTGACCCTATGGATTCCAGGAACTACTAAAGTTTCGTTTGTTTTTTGACTAGACTCAATCAATCGAGAGCTAGCATGAGAGAAAGTAATAAAGAATCAAAAACTTCGCACTGAGAGCTAAGGGCGGGCTAAGCGGAAATCATCTTTATCTTGAATTTACCTCTAAAGGCATTACGCAATGGTAGATCAATCCAACAAATTCAAAGAAGAGAGCTAAACCCCAGACCGAATAGCAATTTAAAAAGATATAGCAGGACTGGACTGTGAGCTAAATGAAGGCTCTGAAAAAAGATTGAGTTAGATTAAAGTAGTGGAACTAAAAAGGAAATTTGATGGAAGTTCACCTTATTGACAGAAAGAGGGGAAGCTATAATATAACAACTTTCTTTTGAAAAGGGATAACTGAGAAGTCTTTGTTCCAGTAGTTCAGCTGTATTTGCACGTTCTTTCAGTCCTCTTTGATTTCTTACTACTAGCTGTGGGGAAGCGTCAAAAAGACCTTGTCCCTTATTGTATTAAAATAAGTCCTACTGATGCCCTTGATCTCACTCGACCTATTGACTTTCTTTGAGACAACTAAAGCGATGAAATCCATGGAAGGATTTAACTGGGCGGATTCAATAGCTGCCTAAGAGCCTAGTTGTCCAATTCCTTCTACTGAAGAAGTAGCAATTCCCTGCACTCCGAAGAGTAGCCTTCCATTAATAGTCTCTCTTTCAGGCTCTTCTGTGGGAAGACTTGATGTCGTTGGCATTCCCCTAGGCGGAGACAGTTTTCGCAATAGCTAGATTCTCAAGCTCTGATTCACTTGCACCCTTTTCTTGAAATGGCATTAGCTGCTCTTTCTATTCCAGAAAAGAGAAAAGTAGGGGATTTTGTAAGAAAAAGACCGCTTACGCCGACATAACATATGTCACTTCCTTTAGGAGATGTTTTTCAGGGACCAAAGAGAAGGATTTTTGGTCAAATAGATCCTTTTTTCATTTCCATGCCATGACATGAGACAGATCTCTCGCAACTAGTTCCTTTGCTGATGAAATGCCTTAGTCAGTAGCCTGACGAAAATGGTTCACGTTCACAGCCCTATAGCGCTAGTCTTCCTAAAGGAATGCTGAAGAAAATCCCCCGTTAGGTCTCAGAGATGGAATACCCGAAAAAGAAAAGGCAAAGGCCGATCTACGATAGCCGGTAAGCCCTTCTCCCTTTTACTGCTTTACTTACTTTAGGCTCCGACTCTTTGCACTTGCCATCGCTACTATAGTAGGATCATCTGTCTTATCTGTCATTATCATACTAAGAGCACTAAACATGAAAATCTAGTGAAGATATGAAGTTTAGATAGATGCTATTGCTATTGAATTCGCTGCTATTGGACTTCTTTCAAGGGGAGTTCACTTTGTCTTTGGAGTACCTTTTGCCAAAAAGAAGCTGTTCATGGCCCAAGCCTTTCCTTTTCCCATGCTAGCCTAGTCTAGAACTAGGCGCTTCGCTTTCCTGTTCCGTTTCCTAGTTTGGACATAAGTTTAACACTACTTACCTAATATCCTTTGCCCGGATATAAATTCGGAATTATTCTTCCTTCTTTTAAGAGTTCTTACTAGTGAGTGAAGCTAGACCGTTAGCCAAGAGTGAATTTCCTAGGAGAGGTGAACCCTCCCTTCTTTCTTAGTAGCTCTATTCCTTTCCGTCTTCAGTGGTAGCTATCTCTCTCTTCTTTCGGGCTTTAGGTTTTGAGTCGGCGTGGGCGCGATCTTCTATCCCAGCACTGCCCGCTCACGTTTTCTGACATTCAATACGAGAATTTTCGTTTTTGATTTCTTGCATACAGGTTGTGTCCATTTTTAAAGGAGGGATATTTCCAGCTATCTGGTGCCTATGGGCCATCTTCTCTTGGCAAGATGGACAGGACAGAGTCAATGTCTCCATCAATACTCTTAGTCCACGATCCTGCGCCTAAAGCACCGAAGGAAGGGTAGACGCGGGATTAGAGACCAGATTAGATTGATTCATTATTGGAATTGGGCTTGGTCCGATGGCTGTTCTCCACTAACTTTACGACTAGACGTTCTCGTTATGGACTTCTGGAGTTCGTTCGGTCTGAGTCCGAGCCGAATTATGGGAAGAAGCTTTACCTACTTTGGTCAACTTCGTTCAGCCTTGCGATCCTGCCGCGGCGTCAGCAGTCACTGGTGATTACCCTTTATCTGAGCAGGAGACAAGGGAGAGGCCCAGCTTTCTCATTCTTTGGATATTCAATCTCTAATCCTCCCAGACCTTTGTACACCGAAGGTGGCTAATCCCTCCCCTTTTTCTGATATGCGCTTCTTTGGTCAGAATAGAGACATAGAAGAAGAGTTCACACTGAGTCGATTCTCTTGGAATCCTTAGCACGTAAGAACCCGGAAATCACAACCAAATAAAAAGTACCACTAAGACCCAAACTTAGAAACTAGAACTACAGCCTTAACTACACTACAGAACTTTATGCTAATAATCCGGTCTTTGAAGAGCTACTTCGGACCCATCCAAGCAAGATTTCTCATGCGATCAAGGGCATAGAATGGAAGGTCTCTCTCTACCTCACAAGCTCTTGGATCCCATGGCTAAGGCTTACTTTCTTTGATGGATTTTGGGTGAGGGAATCGGAAAGGGGCTCATAAACCGGGCTTTTTGGCACACGGAAAAGGGGAAGTGGATAGAGGGTGCTTCTCAGATAGAGTTGGGGGTGGGGTCGCTATAGTGGCTAGGGGGAGTCTTCCTACACGGCTGGACGCCCGGTTCTAGACGAAGCTGCGTGGGTTCCCACCTCAACAGAATCAAGAGACGGAGCAGGAACACGATCAGGTTTAGTCGAAGTAGTTAGGACAGGAAGCATAAGCTAACTCGACACTCGGCAGAGGGCCTCGAAAGAGAGGAGAGATAGGAATGCCCTTAGATTAGGGGTAAGTTTCCACACCTGAGGACTAATCCGGATATTAGCTAGTTCTTGGGAGATGGACTGATTCATCCCTTTCTTTGGTTCGGGAGTCTTTTTTTCTCTTTGGGCTGTGAGGGAGTTTTGCTCGACTAAACCAAAACCAATAGTTGTTAGCGAAGAAAGAGGAGTTTCGCTCGAATCGAATATTGTGACTAATGTAGGGAACCGGAAATACGTCAAGGAGAGGGACGAGGCGTTAGGAGATAGTCATCAGTGGAGTCGGGAGAGGTTCGAAGATGTTGCCTCAACAGAAAGAGAATCTGGAGGAAGGAAGAGGTTACTGGCTTAACCGGTAGGGAGCGTAGGAACTGATACCGCGAATAAGGATATGGGTTGGCTTACTGCTCGATTAAGCAGTTTCAACTAACCTTTCTTTGTCTAATAGTTCCATAGTCAGGAAAGGAACCCCTAGTGTTGAAAGGAAATATCCCCCGGCATTGGAGGGAGTTTCTTCTAGTGAAGAAATAGATACCCTTGCAACCATTCTTGGTCTAGTAGCTTCCCCACTTTCCGAAGTCAATCTTATCAGATTCGAAGACCTATACTTTTGAACTTCGCTAATCATACCGCATTCCTATATTAGATGCCGTCTTTGTCGAGTAGTTATAAACTCCGATACTGCATTCCCGGATTGATTGCCTCTCAAAGAGCTGGTTCCTCCTCTCCTTTATCTTTTGCTTCTCATTCGCAGTCTTTCTATTCCCAAACGTCTTAATAAAAGTGCCACCTTACTTATTTCTTTATAGGCTATGGAATAGTTTCCAGTAATTGCTTTGGCAAGCTAACTGAAGGATCGAGGCAATGAGGATGCGCCTTACTAAGGCTTGAGCTCTTGGAGTTGCTTGTTGGGAGTCTGTCCCATGCTTGTTAGCGATCGAAAGCCCTAGCATGCCTTATAGGCAAGGCATAAGATCCATACCCGGATAGAGGACTTCGACGAAGAAAGATCCTGTTGCGTGCTCATATAAAGGGAGGTCTATGGTAAAGGGTTTAAGTCCAATTTGCGTAGCTCTTCGGTGTGGCTTTCTTTAAAGAGACTATCCTCCTCTGCAGCTATCTCCTCCAAGCTTGTTCTTAAGTTGTATAGTAATGGTCAACAAGCGTGGTCATAAGCAAAGCTTAGTCCATGTTTTCGTAGCCGAAGAAAATGTTATAGGCTTGTCCTTCTGGTAGCTCTTAGGGTTGCTGAAAGTGTGCAATAAGATAAGGAAGCAGGATCCGTAGCAATCTTGTGAAGCTGTGAGGAAAGCCCTTGTTGGAGGAAGAAATGTAAACGGAGAATATTATGTTGTAGGAGAAGAAACTCTTATAGTTCCTACTTCCTTGCTTGTCGTTAAGGTGTTGGAAGCTACTGAGCTCGGTTGTTCTAGTTAGAAAGAGAGCGGTTTAGTGGCTTTGGGGAGTCCATTGCATCAAGAGTATAGAGATTGATTGGGCCCAAAGACCCTTTTAGCAAACCAGGAATATAGTGAACAAAGAGGTATCTAAGTTGCTCCTTTTTTTCAGGCTTGGCGAAGGTGTCTGATCTACTAGCTCTCCTACAACCAATCCGGAGACTACAAGACCTTCACCTCAATCTCCACCGGTTCCCACTGAAAGCAGAGCATTACCTAAGGTAGATCATTTATCCCTCCTTCCAGTTAGCCAAGAAGGTTTATTTACCAGAACATATCCGGGCCGAGTTGAGAGCTTTAAGCTTTTTTGGGGGGACAGGCAGATATGGTACGATCTCTTCCAGTACGAGGACATTCAAAGGGCAGATTGAGCTATCTTTTTGAAGGCGATATCGAACAGTGCTTATTATATATACTTTAAAAGCCAACTCATGTTTCTATTCTATTTTCATTACGAAAATGTCTCACGTCAGGATCCGTTGCTCAAACCGAATCACGCCAACGTTATGAAAGTTCCTGGATTGTGTAAAATAAGAGTAGTACCAAAGGCAGCACCTTCTTTAAAAAATTGTAAATTTGCTATGGAGATTTCGTGCGGTCAGAAATTAATACAGACACAAAGAGCTTCGACAGGAAAGTCGTTTCGATCCAATCCATTCTTGGGGTCAAATAAAGACAAAAAAGGATATGTCAGTGACCTAGCACGACAAAGCACTCTCCGAGGGCGTGGTTTGTATAATTTTTTGGTCAGAATCTCCACAGTAATGTCTCTATTAGATTCTCCGGTCGAAATACGGGAAAACTCTATTCAATTCTCGATGGAAACGGAGTTTTGCGAATTCTCCCCAGAACTGGAAGATCATTTCGAGATCTTCGAACATATTCGAGGGTTCAATGTGACTATTATCACTTCGTCCAACACACAAGATGAGACTTTACCATTGTGGAGCGGCTTTTTGCAAAAAGATGAGGGGGAAACTCAGTAAGATGTCGGAGAAGCGAAATATACGAGATCACAAACGTAGATTGCTCGCGGCTAAATATGAATTGAGACGAAAGCTTTATAAAGCCTTTTGTAAAGATCCTGATATTCCTAGTGATATGCGGGACAAACATCGTTATAAGTTGTCCAAATTGCCAAGAAATAGTTCTTTTGCACGAGTAAGAAACCGATGTATTTCCACGGGTCGCCCTCGTTCCGTATATAAGTTCTTTAGAATTTCTCGTATCGTTTTTCGTGGATTAGCATCTCGAGGTCCTTTGATGGGCATAAAGAAATCGTCTTGGTAGCAACTACCAAGAAAAGGGTTAGCAGCTAGTCTACAAGCAAGGTAAGTAGGTCCATTACCGGCCGGCTTTGGACCGAAAAGACCTAACGGAGTAATCCCTTGATCTCGGATCGGAGATGCTAACAGGGCGGGAATCGAAGTGGGGGACCTCTCTACCGCCTCTGTCTATCTCCTGTCAAGTATGCTCCCCAGACATAGACTACGTACAGGGTAGTCCTCTTGTAAAGATAGAATATCACCGCGTGAACATAACATGTTGTTGCGAATGTAATTCCTTCCCGAGGTATCGACCGGACTACATTTGGATGTGGGACGTGAAGGTTCCTTTAGAGTGGTTTGCAAATACGTGGGTGGAGTGGGCCCTATGGAAAAAGCTCTCTGCTAGGCTGATTTCAAACTTTTGGGAGGCTGTATCGGGTTCTTTTTGATATGTGCGCGAGAATGCGCATGCACTCCGATCAATCCGAAATAAGGACTCTTTTGGCTCTATTGTTTTCTACCCTGAAAAATCTCTCTACTGTGAGTAGGAATCTATTGATATGTGAGGGTCTAAGGGGGGCCGGTTTTCGTGGATCTAGGCATGGTTTATGCCATGATCAGTATAGGTGTTCTTAGTGACCGCTTTTCTAATGGTAGTCGTTTCAGTGGGTCCATGTATGGGAGCAGACTGTTTTCAGTATCTCTTACTGGTCCATTTATCTGGGGGTAAGACTGAAGAGTGGCATGCCGGTATGATTGGTCGATTCGGATTGGTACTCTAGTTAGCTTGAAAGGACTTCGACTTTTAGAGAGGGAAAAATACCTCGTTTCCGATTGGCTCTGGTTCGTTTACCGTACCCCAGAATCTATTTTTACTTTTTGTTAAAAAGGACCGATCCTTTTGTGCCAGTACTGTTATGAGAGGGAGTGTAGACCGCGCGGAAAAGGGACCGAATCCGTTACTGCTATGTATATCTTGTACTCAATCTGTTCATTTTTGTACAGCTCCTTAGTATTCGATCGCCTCGGTTATCCAGCCTCTTTTTGACCATTTCTTCTTACTTTACTTTCAAGCTGTATACAGATCTTTTATCTGCCGGTTCAATGACACTTTACTATCTGGTGACTGATTCAATCATACGCCGGATCTTACAATGCTACCTTAATTTTTGCCTATGATGATAGACTCTTTCCCGAATTGCTTTCTTCATGCATCTAGGGTTTTCTCTTAATCCATTTTTGGAGGCCGATTTCAGTTAAGAAAATTTTTTTAGCGGGATGACAAGATATTTTGAAATTTTTAGTTATACAAAAAGGAAGGGCCTTATTACGTGGGTCAACGTATATAATAAATAACTTGATGAAGCAATCAATTCCGATTAAGAAGACCTACTTCTCCACCCTGTGGAAGAATAGAATCATAAAAGCGAGGCGATCGGCAGTGAGCAGCAGGAAGAGCAGTCCGTACCACAAGCTGTGCGTTCAGCGATTCTTATATCAAGCTGATGACGCAAGAAACGATAGCTTCTTTACAATGAAGATAGTTCCTAAAGACAAGACGGAGTGGAGTCCCCAAGGAAAGCTTTATTTATATAATAGTTGATGCTGCTAGCGCACTGTACTGGACGTAGGAAACTAAAACCCTCGGCTCACTCGTAAACTTTTATTATGACCTCTATCATTTCTAAGGGGCAGGGCTCACCGAGATGATAAAAGGCTGTCCAGACTGACGTCATGGGGGCGGAGGCGGAGACTAGCTTTCGAGCTGAGCTTTCTACTCTCAGGCTTCCGTCTAAGAAAAGGAGGTGGGTTCCTCGAAATGAACTGAAATGGGTTAGGCAAACCTTTATCCGACCAAATCGCTCAGAAGGCACCTATTCATCAGAACTACGACAATGAATGGGATAGGGAACATGCTTCGACTTGGAGACAAGACGGCTGGCTGTGATTGTGGAAGTAAGACCATATGAATGCCAGTACGGTAACTAGCCACGGGAGACTCCTTTCACTTCAGATCAAAAACGGATCCTATGTCATTCGACGCTGGCTCCAAACCGGAAAAAAAATAACCAGTCTTTCGTATGGAATTCCAGGAAAAAGACAAGGCATATAACTGGAGTTCTCTAAAAGGACATACCAGGCAAACAAGCAAGCGAAAGAGCAATCCGCTTTCAAGCTTCAGTGTGAAAGTGAACGCTCAGGGAAGAGAAGCTTTCAGATCTTTGTTTTGACACACTCAAAGAACATATTTGTAATAAGATAATGGAACTACTTCAATCATTTTATGGAGCAAATTTTCATCTTCCCCGCCGTCTAACCATTCAAGAAGTTGCGAACCAACTTCATCAAGATTCAGAATCTTTGGAGCAACTTCTAAATATTTATTTAAATTTGACGGAAGAGAAGATACAAAGCGCCGAATTTATCCAAGTTGTACACTATATTTATTTCTCAATTTTTTGATACGATTTTATTTTAGTTAAGGGGTGTTACATCAAGCAATCTTTTTTGGCCACTATGATTTTATGTTAAAGTGAGCACTTTTTGGGAAAAGAAACCAACCTCTAGGAACAGGAGCACCAAGTTGGTATGGAAGAACTGCTTCGCAGCGGGAAATCCATCCCTATATAAGTTATCGGACGAGGTTCTATTCTTGAATTGAAATGAACAGAACTTGTATAGGCGGAACGCGCCCGCATAGGAGAGCAATGTGAGGCCCCATCCGTACTAATTTTATCCCAACCAATAAGGCGGGCTAGTCCCCGAAAATGCCTAAAGGTGGGGTTCAAAGTCTGACTAACTTCTTCCCTCGCTAGATCTTCAACAAGGTGGAAATTCTCGTATTCCCTGGCGAACATTCTTGATGGCCTTTTTGATCTCATCCGTATTGCAATCGTGAAGTACAGGTTCATGGAGGCCGTGGTCGAGAAGCAAGGAGAAGGCTTTCGGCCGCGGGAGAGGGGAGTGGTGAGGCGGGCCCCCTCAGAATGGCATTCTAAGAATTTTTGAACAGTAATTTCCATCTTTTTCTTCTAATTCTTTCTTCTGATTTACGCAAGTCTCTTTCTTTTTTATTTCTCACCCTTCTCTTCTTACCAAGGGATTGGGTCTTTCTATTTAATAGGGAGGGAGGGTTCGCTTTATTAATTTAATGCAAATCCCTTTTCTTTATCTATTGAAAGGAGTATCATTAATATAAATCTGACCTTCTCTCTTCCTTTCTCTATTCTATGTATCTATCATTTCATCAGGCTCTTGGTCCCGCTGGAAATATGAATTGAGTATTCAGAGATGCCCTCGTTATTCCCAAAAAGATGGCTCGGTAACAGATCGCTTCTCCCAAAGTGCGCCCTCTTCGTTCCGCTCGCAACAATCCGATTTTTTTTCAGGGTGAAAAAAAGTTCGACCATCTTCTGAAACCAAAACTTTTGATGTTATTTGACGCACAAGAATCTCTATATGCCTATTATGATGGATCTGCACTCCCTGGGATCGATAAACCTTTTGGATCTTATATAAGCTTAAACCCGCTCTTACAAGAAAGGGTTATGCTTATAGGAATAAGAGTTTCAGTTGTTCGTGGGACTAATTGCGGCATATGCCTATTCATACTATACTAAAGGCAAGAGTAACTCACCGAGTGCAGCGGTAATACCGCGAAAGAGAGAGCTTCCACCAAAGAAAGCTCAATCTTAACAGTCTCATCTATTGCTTCGGATTCTCGAACAGGGGATGAATCTCTACCTTTCTACACTGTGAAACTTGTTCTGGCAGTTGCCTTTTCTTAGACTATTTTCCCTGCTCGGACAGGTCGAAAGTCCTCTGCGAAAGATCGTCTTCCTAGAGGTTAGGCGAGTTAACTATATGCTTAACACATGCTTTTCGATCTCTTTCTATGAGAGAAATCCATTCGGATTTATGTTTCTATAGGAACGGTGATTCATCCAGATGATAAGGGAAAGACTGATGCGATACCTGGCTGGAGCAAGTAATACCGAGCCTTTTTTATTGCTTGTTATACTATAGAAAACCTAATGTAAAATCATTCATTCTTGTCTCTCCCTAAAGGGAGATCCTCTGCTTCCTCCTTACTTGCTAGGCAGAGAATCTTTGAACATGTCTTCTTGGCCTTCCGCACCATCACCATTAGAGCTCCCATGTCGTAAAAAATCCAATCTGTGGTCGCTTCTCCTGCAAAACCGAAGAGGATGATCTCCTCTCTCGTAGCACTAAGAAGTTGAAAGGCCGCTCATCGGGAGATTTAGTTGGCTGTTATGTCCCAGGTTATAGACATAGAACCAGTGGAAGGGATCCACTAATGCAATCCCAACTGGTTCTGGTGACATATCTTGAAAGGATACCCCCTTTTTTTTGTTTTGTAAGGAGAACTCTCCGATCGCTCGGATGATGAAGAAGAAAGGAGGCCAAGTCTGAAAGTCTGACGGAAGCATCTGCGGACTCAGAGAAGAAAGGTCCATGGCCTAGGGTCACTATCACCGTGCATAAGTTTATGGAAGCCCTGGCGTAGAGCCCTTATCAAAGTCCTGGGGAAGTTAAGATATTGGAGCAGAAAGTTTCTGAGCTTTTTTGACTGGAGCTTGGCTTTGAAATGATCGATCATGGGTTCTTTCTGGTTAGAGTCTATAAGGACTATCTCCATGTTCTTCCTAATAGTCCCTGGGTGGAAAGAGGGCATTTTTTAACAGTTTGCAAGCGGAGACCGAACAACCATCAAAGTCTTTTTCATCTACCTTAGTCTGGGTGCGTCTCCCAGAGATCTCGATTAAATTTGTTAATGAACCTTATCTTAGTGGGAAGAAACTGGTCAAAGCAGTCCGGGCTGATCAATGCACAGTGGATTCCTCTAGGGGTCTATATGCACGTGTGTGTGGAGGTAGACTTTAAAAAACAAAGAGTTCCCAGTTTTATCTTAATGATGACATCCAAAGGGTCGAATACGAAGGCTTGCATCTTATATGCTTTTGAGTGTGGGGAATATGGCCACCGGATAGAGCTTTGTCCGAAGCTTAACACTTTTCTTTTCCTTCCGATCTTTCGAATGCCCCATCGGGCCTTTAACATATAGGTGAAGTCGTGTGCCTGTTATAAGGACACCTTTTTTCCATGTCTTTCTCCGATCCGGGGGCGCTCGGTAAAACAACCTCAGGACGCGGATTCTCAAAGCGAGTATCCAATCCCTTTTTTCTTTCGGGTAAATAAATCCAACTCTAACGGAAATAAAATTACCAAAGTGGTAATCTTAGAACTTCGAAAGAGGCACTCACTCTAAGTCAAATCAAAGGGTAAACTCCCCTAATAAAAGGCATGGATACTAAAGGGTTTCCGCTGTTTAAAATTCGCATGAATTCAACTCTTCCTATTGCTAGCCTAGCAGAGAGGAAGCTACCCCCCCTGGGTGATGGATAAAATGTTCGGATGTTCACAAGTCTTCACCGTAAATCAAGCTCCCCCAATGATTCGGGGATAGGAAAACAACTAGCAGGAAGAATATTACGCTTCAAGAGAAGTGGAACTAAAGCTTCCTTACAGACTTATTTTCTGACCCGGATGAGGATTCTACAGAAGATGTAAAAAACTCAACGCTTTCTCCCCTTTCAGAATGTCCTACCCGAGGGTTAGTAGCTAGCGAACCCCAAAATTAGCATTCCTGCCTATCGCTACACGTGGGCGCAGGAAGCTATTTCAATCGGTTTCAAACCTAGCAAAGAGCGCAGAAGTCAATTACCTTGGACCCTAACCCTACATGCGTAAGAGGGCTCGCCCGTATTCCGGTCGCTGGTTCAGAGCCAAGCCCTTATTGCGAATCTGCCTCCGGGAAATAGTTATTATAGAGCATCTTCCTGTGACTCAAAGACTCAATTTCCTTTGGTATTGACTGATGATAGGGTTAACGAAAGAATTCCTATTTCTTACCGCTACGTGGGTACTCTAATCATTCAATTCTAAACCCTTTTCTTGTGGATTGAAATTCCACTACAAAAGTTTCTTTCTCGGCCTAGTGGCTTTGTGGGATTTGCACTCTGTATATTTTTCGGAGAAATCTCTAAACTAGAATCCGGGCTGGGGGATAGAGGGAGCATTGGCTGATAAGACTCTTGTATGTTCATCGTTAATACTTTGATCATTTGAAAAAGGTACTCCTCAAAGAGCTACTAAATAAAATTAGAATGTCGCCGTCTTCGAGTTCAGAAAGTTTGTGGTCTGCAATAGTTGCTAGAAAGTGACGCAACAGTGATCTAGCCTCTTCTTCTCCCATGCTTCCTTCATAGATTCCCCGAACTCAGAAACCTTCTTTAGTTTAGGAGTGAAAGAACATAGCAAGATTTTTCTTCTTTATTTAGAAGATGGCATGACGGAGCTATCCCTGCCTAGGTTAGGTGGTGAAGTCAAATGAGATCTTCGCCTAATTACTTTTGGTTGATTCTTGTCTATTTTGAATCGAAAGTGGCTTTATTGACATAGAGATGAGTCGATTTCACAACTCTAATACGAGTAGGGAAGAGCTTGCCATCAAGATCAGCCTTTGTTAATCTTTCTCTTCTTCTCATCCAGATGTCGCGCCCGCTTAAGTCCTTTGTCCTGGAATTGAAGCCTAGATCTAGGTATGGATCCTATCTGGCTCTAAGTGAATTGAATGATTTACCTTCAGCTCTCTTTAGTTGATAGAAACTTGTACTGTAGGAATAGGCCCTTTCTTGGCAAGTTCGGAAGCTTTGATGAGAGGGGAACTAATGCTAATGGTCTCAGATATAGCTCAGAGTACTGCCTCGCTTAGTCCAGCTGAGCTCTACTATTAACTAAGACAACTATAGAATACAAGTTAAAAAAATAATAAATAAAAAAAGAGGGGCAAAGTGATAGAAAAAGAACTTTCGTCGATTTTTTAGTCTATCTATAAGAGGAGATTATATGAAAAATCTAAGCGATTCTTTCGTTTCTTTAGTAGGCCACTGGCCATCTGCCGGGAGTTTCGGATTTTAT